ACGACTTATCCTTATTTATTATAATTTATAATTCATTATAATAAGATTAGCAAATTTATAACTATACCTAGACTCTAATTCATTAGTATGTTATTACTATGTTATAATTTATATAATGATATTAAATTATACATTATACAATTTGTTACTTTTTTATTACAAATATCAACAATAATTTTATTCGTACTTCAAATAGGAATACTACCGCCGGAGTTTTTTGATTTATGAAAAAATCAAAGCCCCTTATCGGATTTGAACCGATGACTTACGCCTTACCATGGCGTTACTCTACCACTGAGTTAAAAGGGCTTGTTTGATTCAATTCCTGAATAAAGTCACTAGCCACTATGAGTTTAGTATATATACTTATTATAATATATGTACATATAATACATAGATATATCTTATATGCATAGTGGTTCGTTCAGAAATTAGAAATTTGACTTATCCAGTAAATTATAGGGGAGGATATACTAGTGAATATAGGTAAAAAAAAAGGTTTATTGATATTGGATTTGATAAATAGCAATACAATTAATTGTTTCCAATCCTAATTGACATCATAACGAAATTGATTTGATTGATACATATACCCACTAGTTTAACATAGATCCAACATATTTCATTGAATGATTGATAAAGAAATTTGGCGTAGCCTCTGAACTAAATTATTGGCGGAAAAAAATGCTATAGAATCGTGAAAGATGGAAAGATCCTCCGTATCGAGTCATACCATTCCATTATATTGACAATTTAAAAAAACTATTCATACTATGAGCATAGTATGATGGCGGTCGTGCAAGTATGGTATGCCCCCATCGTCTAGTGGTTCAGGACATCTCTCTTTCAAGGAGGCAGCGGGGATTCGACTTCCCCTGGGGGTAGGGTACTACGAAAGGAAGTTGATCATGGATTATCAATAAGCCTGGAATTTTTTCTTCTGGGGTCGATGCCCGAGCGGTTAATGGGGACGGACTGTAAATTCGTTGGCAATATGTCTACGCTGGTTCAAATCCAGCTCGGCCCAAAAATTCGCCGATCTACCAGGAAATGGTATCATATAACCCATTTGGTGCTCTCCAGAAATGCGCGATCCCCCAATACGAATACGGAAGAGAAATTTTCTTCTCTGGTATATCTATACCACTATTTATTTACTCCATTTTTCCAACAAATTAGGATCTTGATAATAATTTAGATTCATATCAGGATCTGTAAGTATAAAGTAAAATCTAAAGAAAAGGGGAAATAAAAAAACCTTTTTCATTGAAAAAGTAATTATCCAATTTATTTGGCAATAACAAAAGGATTACTAGTAATCCAGGTTGTTCTCACTAAAGCGCATACCCATATGGGTATCAATATATCACTCACGGCTCTGTTACAACACGCCAATTTGAATCTAAATTCAAAATTGAAAGGGTTAGAATAAAATCATAAAAATATGTATACATAATACTTTATTTTATTATAATACTTTATTTTATTATGGTATTTACTTGGGATTGTAGTTCAATTGGTCAGAGCACCGCCCTGTCAAGGCGGAAGCTGCGGGTTCGAGCCCCGTCAGTCCCGACGGATCCAATAAAAAAATATATAAATTCCGCTCTCTATTTTTTGTGAAAGATTTTTGGGGAAAGTTAAGTAGAATTTCATTCCCAAGGTCAATCTCTCTTCTTTTTTTCTTTTTTTCACATTTATCATCAATGGGGGAATTTCCATTTCTTTGACTAGTACTGATTCGATTGATGGGAGATAGACATGTGTGGATTTGTACAATTATTGGTAGCATCAGATTCAGGATTCCAAGAGATACCATACTGTACTGGGTATGGCTTTTTCGATTACTCCCGATCTGTCGAATAGAGTAGAGTACTGTACGTTTCCCGGAAGTACATATATAAATGGAATTTGTACGATATAAAATAACTTTAACATAGTTATTGTAATAGAATATTTTCAGGGATCCCTTTTTTATTAGGGAGGGGATGCCATTTTTTTATTAAGGGGTTTCCTTGAAAGAAAAAACTTTTCAAATTATTAGATAAAAAAATAAAAAAATAGTGCATTTGATGGAATGTTCGATTTTTTTATAACGAAACTTGTACTCGTCTTTATCATCCTTCTTTTGTTTTCCAAGAAGATTAGATCAGTAAAAAAGGGAGTTTAGAACTTAACTCTTTATTTAGCTTCTATTGTTTGTTGGGATTTGTTTAGAATCAATGGTAAGGGTTCGATGATACTTCATCAGATGGTTGTACAAAGAGGGCGGTTGGTTATAGAAAAGAAAGAATGGAAAAGAATGATAAATAAAAAAAAATAAAGGAAGTCTTGGTTGGATCAGGAATAAAATTTTGAGTTCGGTATGGATAAAAGATCTTCCTATGTTATACTATTCAATTCTTGACGATGAGTTGATTTGATAGTGCAGATATTGTTATTCATGATATTGATCCGATTCGATATCATCGAGATGTAATTCATCCCATTGAATTTACAAGCGAAAGATTTCTTATCTCTATGGGATTAACTCCCGAGTTATTGCGAATTAAAGAAAAATGAAACAATGAGATTATGGAAGTAAATATTCTCGCATTTATTGCTACTGCACTGTTTATTCTAGTTCCTACCGCTTTTTTACTTATAATATACGTAAAAACAGTCAGCCAAGGTGATTAATTTGAATTAAGCTTGACTTTTGAGTTCTTATCAATAATTGAAGAGAAGAAAGGGATTCAAATTTTGCGTCTTAAATGAAATGGGCAGACTAGAATTAGCCGTATTCTATGAGATACGATAGTATGGTAGAAAGATTCAGATATTTCTTTCTACCATACTATCCATACTATAACTACTATTGTAGTGTAGTGTATAAAGTTGTATTGTAATCCAAGTTAATTTAATAAAGATCAATCTACAATAGTATCGTCATATTCCTATATATCGGTGTATATATATGGATATCAATTACATATTATATATATAATGTATGATAGTGCCCCCCCCCAATTCTATTTCTTTGCTTTATACATCTGTGTTGTATTTAATTTGTGTTGATTTCAATCAATTAGAAATGATCGAAAAGCGACTCGTACAATTCGAATTCCCGGATTGCTGATTATTTTCAATATGAATCCCGATCAAAAGAGGCCTCTTCGATGGGTATAATAAAAGAAAATAAAGTAATCCTTTTATTAGCATTCCGACGAAGAAGTCATTAATCGATCAGTTGACAGATGATCCATGGAAACTTCTTCGGATTTCGAAAAAAGGGGGGAAAGGGTTAGTAAACCTCGTCAATTTTTAACGTTTGAACAGTGAGTTCAATAAAACAAACACAACATAAATAAAATTTCCAAAATATTAAAACAAACAGGAAGTGCGCAATATGTGACTCGCCCAAGACAATATTTTAGTCTGTGTAGTATCTCGTTAGACAACTACTATGTCTGTGTTGTTTCCGATAGAAAATGTGGATCTACGTAATGTAATAACAGAACTATTTTATCTTTGAATAATAAAAGGGGAAACAAAAAAGTAAAATAAAAAAAGTTCAGCTCTTCCTCACGGTCCATATCTAATTTTGGTAAGAGTCGGTTCATCGAAATAGAAAATTGATCAAGAATTCAGTTGGAATAAATTTACTACCATTTGTATTTCTTTTACTTTGTATTCTTTTTACTTTCGAAATACGAACACGGAAATAATTTAAATATTTGTTTGATTGAAAGAGTATTCTTCATATATATTATTCATAAACTACATTACTACACTAAAACCCAAGAAAATTTTTAAATGCCGATATTTTTTATTTCTATTTCAATTTAAAAATGGAATTTTAAATTGAAATAGTGTTGAAATAGTGAAATTTCAACTAAAAAAAGCTCTTCGGAACTGAAAGATTTATAAAAAAAAATTGATACAGTTTAATTCCTAAACTCAATTAGTAGTATTTCTAGAGTCCACTTCTTCCCCATACTACGAGTGAAAGGGAAAATGTAAAGACTACCATTAAAGCAGCCCAAGCGAGATTTACTATATCCATGTGAATTATGTCCCCTATCTCTATGAAGGAATTATTGAATTATTGTTCACTAATAAATAATAGTGGAATCACTGACGCAGAGTCAAAAATGAATTCTTACCTAACATCGTTGATGAAACAATCCAATAAATCCAATTATAACTTCTAAGAGGGTCTTATAAGATTTCTAGTATAATCAGAAAAGGTTAAGCACAAGCAAAATATGTGGAGACCCCCTTGGAAGTATCAAAGAAATGATATTAATATGTAGAAATAATAAAAATCTATTCTTTCTTTTGTTGCCCTTCATTAAGTTAAGTAAAAACTTATAGACGAAAAGTAGATCACTACCTAGCCCATACCCTATTTCTTTCCCATTTTGTTTTGATCTAATCCTTACCGTCTCCTTAATTGTCTCTATGAAAACAATCGGAGGACGTCCTATTATGTTCTGTTCTTGACTAGAGGTTAACGAAAAAAGAATAAAAGTAGCTAAGTAAAAGCCAATTACCCATTCAATCGAATCAATATTGATTGAATGCCGGAGTACTCAAAGACTTTGATGAATATGTATACTAAAGTATCTTCTGGCCTTTCCACAACTAAAAATGGAATTCTATTTCCGTCCTGCTATTCAATCTAATTCAAAACCCGGCCCGTAGACACTCCATTGCTAATGGAAGGACTATCACGATTTATCATATCAGTTTCCTCCGTTTGCTTCCGCTGGAAAAAATTTTCCAAATTATATCAGCAAAACAGAAGAAGGTATGTCGATTCTTTTGGTGATTAGGCGACACCCGGATTTGAACTGGGGAAAAAGGATTTGCAGTCCCCCGCCTTACCGCTCGGCCATGCCGCCAAAACGATACCAAATCAAAATCTCTGAAAAAATTTTCCTTTTGCCTTCTTATTTATTGTACTTGTATTTTGAATCTTAATCCCGTTTTCCTTAATTCCTTTTCTAAAATAAATA